ATAATGATTGATTGATGAATCAAAAACTTTCAATTGTATTTTTCAAGTGGTATTTTTGCTTATCTTTCTATCTTTCTTTCAAAAATGGAAACTTAGGGAAGTGCTTTTTAAACATATGTATAAAAAGAACATATTTCATTTAGCCTCTTCATGCCCACTATAACTAGTTATTTCGGTTTTCTACTAGCAGCTTTAACTATAACCTCATCTCTATTTATCGGTCTGAGCAAGATACGACTTATTTGATTTGAAATTCTAAAATTAATTGAATGAATAATTCATAAAAATAAATCTTTCTGGGATATTCAATATATTCTATAGTTCCTTACCGTGTCAATTTCCAATTCTTGGTCATTGAGATTCATGGGCAATACAGATTAATATTTAAGGATATATATTACCTCCCCCTTTCTCCTTTCAAACAAATTAAAATGATTGAAGTTTTTCTATTTGGAATCGTGTTAGGTCTAATTCCTATTACTTTGGCTGGATTATTCGTAACTGCATATTTACAATACCGACGTGGTGATCAGTTGGACTTTTGATTAATTAACATCTTTTTTGTTTATTGACCTCCTATTTCTTTGTTTTAATCCTAATCCACAGGAGGTAAAATTCAGACTTTAAACTGCTGTTCCATTATTTCAGTGTCATTCTCGATCTAACAAGAATGGAATCACGCTCTGTAGGATTTGAACCTACGACATCGGGTTTTGGAGACCCGCGTTCTACCGAACTGAACTAAGAGCGCTTTATTTTCATAAATAATTTTTTGTGACCCCAATTCATCTTGCATGCATATACTATCATAATCTATATATAGAAATAGATATATATTGATAGAATATATATCTATTTCTATTGAGTATGTATGTCCAATTTTAATCGGTCTCAATTGATCCCTTGTTACTGCTCATAAGATAAGTAATAGTTAGGGATAGGGATGACAGGATTTGAACCCGTGACATTTTGTACCCAAAACAAACGCGCTACCAAGCTGCGCTACATCCCTTTCAATTGGTTTACAGTGTCATTGTAAAGAATCTTTGTCTTGTTTTCCACATCTTGATTTTCTCCGTTGATATATATAAATTATCCTGCCATTTTTTTCTTTTTAGTTTCATATCGTATAACATAAACATATAATTAGAATATTAATTAGAATAATAATAAATAATAATAAAAGACTTATATACATATGAGATCCCCCTAACAAATGAATATTTTTAGGGAATGCTCGGGCAGAGCAGAAATGGACCTCTTTTTTTGTTAAAAAAAAAAAGAATATCTAATGAATCGTTGTACATTTCAATTTGAATTAGGAATTCTGCGTACAAATACAAGTGGTTATTAACTAAATAACCATCTGATCATATTCATAATCATATTCATATATGTAATTATGTTATCATATATGTAATTATGTATTACAAATTACAATAAAGAAGGAGGATTTTAAATGCGAGATCTAAAAACATATCTCTCCGTGGCACCAGTGGTAAGTACTCTATGGTTCGGGGCTTTAGCAGGTCTATTGATAGAGATCAATCGTTTATTCCCGGATGCATTGATATTCCCCTTTTTTTCATTCTAGTTATTGACACGGGAAGGGGTGAAGAAGATTAGAGATACAATCAAATATCTGTGATTAATCTCCCCTTCTCCTTCTTTTTTCTTTTTTTTTTTAGAATTAGAATAAGTTAGAAAAGAGAAAGAATAAAGTCGGATTCGGCCTCAGTGAAACTCGGAATTCGGTCCAGGCTTCAATTGAATTTAATTAATAAGAAATTCTAAATTCAATTAATAAAAAATTCCATTTCTATTAAATAATCGGGTGAGACCAGAAATGGAAATGGAATGGCTAGGACGGGGCAACAATATCATACAGGATACTTAAATGAAAACTGAAATACTGTACTGTGATTCTAAATATAGTTAGAAATCATTGTATTACTTAATTATTACTATACTATATTGATTGCAACGAGATCCTTCATAATTTGATTTCGACTTAGCAACTTCTATTATTTTTTTTTTCGTTCCTTTCTTCTTCTTCGCTTCGAATCGTAAAATGGAAGAGTTAAGTGAATCAAAAACCCAAAGGAGGTTCATGGCCAAGGGTAAAGATATCCGAATAAGGGTTATTTTGGAATGTACCAGTTGTGTTCGAAACAGTGTTAATAAGAAATCAACGGGTATTTCCAGATATATTACTCAAAAGAATCGACACAATACGCCTAGTCGATTGGAATTGAGAAAATTCTGTCCCTGTTGTTGCAAACATACGATTCACGGGGAGATAAAGAAATAGAGAAAATCGATCGCTTGTGTGTTACCTCTCCAAGGAACATGAAAAATTATATATATATTTTTTTTTCATATTGTTCTAAATTATATTAGAAATTGTATATATAACATATATATTTAAAAATCGAATTAAAAAGAATAAAAATAGAAACAAAACAAATCCAATTTTGTAAGAAATAGGATTTTCGGGATAAGGAATAAACAAACCATGGATAAATCTAAGCGACTCTTTCTTAAATCCAAGCGATCTTTTCGTAGGCGTTTGCCCCCGATCCAATCGGGGGATCGAATTGATTATAAAAACATGAGTTTAATTAGTCGATTTATTAGTGAACAAGGAAAAATATTATCTAGACGGGTGAATAGATTGACCTTAAAACAACAACGATTAATTACGATTGCTATAAAACAAGCTCGTATTTTATCTTCGTTACCTTTTCTTAATAATGAAAAACAATTTGAAAAAAGCGAGTCGGCCGCTAGAACTACTGGTCTTAAAACAAAAAAAAAATAGGGTTACTCTTCAATTGAATTCAAATTCTAATCTAAACTCAAATCAAATGTGGATTGATGTTTTGTTCGAAAACTACGACAATCCAATTTGGATTATCGTGTTGTAAGAAAAAAGAGAATCGGTGAAGAAGAATAAATATTTTTTTATTGAACGTGGTTGCTCATTTTGACGACTTTATCATATGATTCCATTTTATCATACAAATCTCTACTCTACCTTCCCGGAGTTCAGTCTCCGGGGAATTTTTATTTTATGATCTCATTGGAAATCATATAAAGACAATTCCTATTTAATATAGCTATTTGTGCAAGTATTTTACGATTAAGAAGCAACTGCTTCTTGTACAGATTATACATTAATCTACTATAACTATAGTATACCTTTTTTCGATTCTCACGAATTACTGCATTTATTCGACTGATCCACAAACGACGAAAATCTCTTTTTTTCCTATCTCTATCTCGATGAGCCGAAACCAAAGCTTTTATTTTCTGTTGAGTAATAGTTCGAGTAAGTCTTGAATGAGCCCCTCGAAAGCTTGATGTAAATAAACGAATTTTTGTCCTACGTTTCCGAGCTATATATCCTCGTTTAATTCTGGTCATTGAATAAATGAAACTTTGATGAATAATTAATTCTTTGATGAATAACTATTTTATTTGATTTCTTTTCTTTCAGTTATTCTTTTTCCTTTACTAGTCTATTAATAATAAAAACGGATTCTTCCAATGTATAAAATAAAAAATTCCAATGGCTTTTGCTACTATAACCTTCCCAACCACGATTTTTTCTTTTTATTTCTAAGCATTTAACCTCGAAATAAGAAATTGTATTGATACTAGGTATCAAAAAAACATATTCAATTAAATAGAAATGGATAAAGAAATAGTGGATTCCATCGTTTCTATGGTTACTTCTTAAACGGTGAGGTCCTCTCTATACACCGGAGCCCTTCTCTCATTTAATCAATGCTATTGTTAACTTGTACAGTTCACACTCTTTGGCTCTACCCATGAAATAGCTAGTAATAGGTCTTTCACAACGAAATCTAACTATACAGTAACGGTATTTAAGTATGAAGATTAGCTGGATAGCTGACCCTGTTAGTCCGTTCTTGCAAGAATAAGGGCATAATCTTTCTGCTTTTTAATTTTTGAAATAGGATTTCCACTGCTTAATGGATAAGCATTTGCTACCAATGGGGAAGTCTTTCTCATCTGAAATTGCAAATTGAGGTGATTGGATTTGCACCAACGGAAACCATAAATTTGATACACAATAGAAGGATATATATTATTAATACATTCTTTTTTAAGATAGTGAATGGAGTTCTTCCATTCTATTCTAACCGATCACTGATACTGGAATAATTTGTTTCCTCTCTTTTGTCTTAGTCCATGATCGGAACGAGTCGCACATACACCCTAGTACATGTTCCTCGGCGCTGAGGGCATCCCCGAAGGGCGGGGGATTTCGTGACATTTCTGATTGGCTGTCTTGTGTTTCTAATAAGTTGTTTAATAGTTGGCATGTTGAATCGTATACATAATGAGCTGGTTTAGATCAATCCTAACCCGATGATTATGAATTACTTATATTTATTCTATATTAATAGGGATATTATATTAAATTCGGTAAGAAGATAAAATCTCAAATTGTGTATTTGCGCGGAATCCCTGCTAATTTTTTATTGAACCGCTACAAGATCAACAATTCCATGAGCTTGGGCTTCTGCTGCTGACATAAAAACATCCCTTTCCATGTCTTCGGATACAACCCATAAAGGTTTGCCCGTTCTTTGTACATAAACCCTTGTGATAGTTTCGCGCAGTTTCAGTAGTTCTTCCGCTTCCAGGATAAATTCTGCCGTTTGTGCCTCATAAAAAGCACTTGCGGGTTGATGGATCATTACCCTGACGATATAACATAATAAATGGTTCCTCTATCTCGCACGATAAGGCGAGAGATAAAGAATAATAAAAAACAAAGATAGAATTGAACAACCGTACAGGCATCTTTTGCGTATTGCATACGGCTCTACTATGGAATTGGTTTTTACCTTCCATCAAAGAAATAGAAAAATATCGAGGGTCTATCAGACCTAGATCGGTAAATGATCCAATAACCACCCTTCCTTTTTTTGTTTTGGAGTAGTTAAAAAATACTATGATGGTTCCGTTGCTTTATTATTTCGTCTCTTATTCAGCAATCCCAAAGTTTCTTTTTTTTTTTCAAATATATATAAGTTATCTAAGTAAAAAAATCTTTTTTTTTTCATATTCTTTCATAACATAAATATTGTTAAAAGCTTTCCGGTGTGAAAACAAAAAAGTTTGTGACGCTGAAATAGGCTCCTGATAGATCAGATAAAATCGGCAATACCCGTTTTCTCATACTACTCTTTCGATACATAATCGAATGGTTTTGAAAAAATTTCGCATATCGAATTCGAAGTGCCATGCTATTATTACTTAATATTCATATGGCGAAGGCATAGTCTTCTTTTTTTTTTCTCAAATAAAAGACTCATTGGCGCCAAGCGTGAGGGAATGCTAGACGTTTGGTAATTTCTCCTCCTGCCAGAATAAAAGATCCCATTGAAGCGGCTAATCCCATGCATACTGTCTGTACATCTGGTTGTACAAATTGCATAGTATCATAAATAGCTATTCCGGGTATTACCCATCCGCCCGGAGAATTTATAAACAAATACAAATCTTTGATATCATCCTCCATACTGAGATACATCATAAGGCCAATAAGTTGATTCGATATATCACTATCAACCCCTTGGCCTAAAAAAAGTAGTCTTTCTCGATAAAGTCGGTTGATTAGGATCAAATTTTATCCCTTAGGAGCCGTACATGCACCTTTTGATGCATACGGTTCACCAAAAATCGCGAAAAAGAATCAATGTGTAGATTTCAACCCTCTTTCTTTTTTCATAGCAGACTTTTTCGAACTTCTAACGAAAGGTCTTTTTCTTACATTTTTCAAGAAAGACGACTTTTGACCCGTTTATCTATATTAATCCATATTAAAAAAAATAATATACTAAACACTTATTGAACTAACTTCTCATTGATGTATTGTTTTCATCGAGATCGAATCCAAATCGCGATGTAATTTTCTTGTTTCTGAATGGGCTTCTTCAATTTTTTTAGGTTTCTGTTCTACTCCGAGTAAAGATCTACCCGATTTGGATTTGCACATATAGCACAAATACTCCAATACCACGTCTTTTTGCTACGACTTCTTTTTTTCAATTTATTTCATGTTTTCCAGCAAATACAAATATATGATAGAAGTAGTAATTGTAGATATATTACCAATTGGGTTTTTTTCTAAACAGAGCCTGGATGCTTCAGTTTATTGGTTCAACCAAGCCAACCATAAATTATTGTAAATTGATAATATTAATCTGGATACCTCCCCAAAAAATAGATCTAATTACACTTCACGCTCCAAATTTTTGCTGATTCAATCAATCTTTTTTGGGGTGAAAGAGAGGATATCTCGATCGGGGGAGAGAACGGGGAAATCCCATATGACCCAATATATCTGACAAGTCGCACTATATGTCAACCCAAGATGCATCTTCCTCTCCAGGACTTCGAAAGGGTACTTTTGGAACACCAATAGGCATTAAATGAAAAAAGAATTAAATTAAGTAGTTTATCTCGCTTTGATGCGGAAACGTAACAATGGGTTTATTGTCTTAATAATGATTGGTCTTTATCATAATCATATTTGATTTATAGATTGAATAAATTCGTAAAAAAAAATCCTAAATACAAAAGAAGGACCAAGTGACTAAAGGAAAATTCTTACGAATAGGTCCTTTGAGTGATGAACAAATATGTCTGCATTCATTGATATAAAGATATAAACACTCATATAAAATACGGTCAACCCCCCCTCCCCTCCACCATTGCGTATTGTTACTTATCGGGTATAGAATAGATCTGCTTCTTTTGTTCCTACGAATAGAATTCTTCCATTATTACTAAAAAACTAGAACAAATATTAATCCTTTACCCGAGATAATCCACTAAAAAGAGAGGGTCCATAGTATAGTTTTTTACAGTGCAATAAAGTAACATAGTGTCTATTTTTTGTTGATATAAGAGGTATTTTCATGGGTTTGCCTTGGTATCGTGTTCATACCGTCGTATTAAATGATCCCGGCCGTTTGCTTTCTGTCCATATAATGCATACAGCTCTGGTTGCTGGTTGGGCCGGTTCGATGGCTCTATATGAATTAGCCGTTTTTGATCCCTCTGACCCTGTTCTTGACCCAATGTGGAGACAAGGTATGTTTGTTATACCCTTCATGACTCGTTTAGGAATAACCAATTCATGGGGCGGTTGGAGTATCACAGGAGGGACTATAACGAATCCAGGTATTTGGAGTTACGAAGGTGTGGCCGGGGCACATATTGTGTTTTCTGGCTTGTGCTTTTTGGCGGCTATCTGGCATTGGGTATATTGGGATCTAGAAATCTTTTGTGATGAACGTACAGGAAAACCTTCTTTGGATTTGCCCAAAATTTTTGGAATTCATTTATTTCTTTCAGGGGTGGCTTGTTTTGGTTTTGGCGCATTTCATGTAACAGGATTGTATGGTCCTGGAATATGGGTGTCCGATCCTTATGGACTAACCGGAAGGGTACAATCCGTAAATCCCGCATGGGGTGTGGAAGGTTTTGATCCTTTTGTTCCAGGGGGGATAGCCTCTCATCATATTGCAGCAGGGACATTGGGCATATTAGCGGGCCTTTTCCATCTTAGTGTCCGTCCACCCCAACGTCTGTACAAAGGATTGCGTATGGGAAATATTGAAACCGTCCTTTCCAGTAGTATCGCTGCTGTCTTTTTTGCAGCTTTTGTTGTTGCTGGAACTATGTGGTATGGTTCAGCAACTACCCCGATTGAATTATTCGGTCCCACTCGTTATCAATGGGATCAGGGATACTTCCAGCAAGAAATATATCGAAGAGTTGGTGCTGGGCTAGCCGAAAATCAAAGTTTATCAGAAGCTTGGTCTAAAATTCCCGAAAAATTAGCCTTTTATGATTACATTGGCAATAATCCGGCAAAAGGGGGATTGTTTAGAGCGGGCTCAATGGACAATGGGGATGGAATAGCTGTTGGGTGGTTAGGACACCCTATCTTTAGAGATAAAGAGGGGCGTGAACTTTTTGTACGTCGTATGCCTACTTTTTTTGAAACATTTCCGGTTGTTTTGGTAGACGGAGACGGAATTGTTAGAGCCGATGTTCCTTTTCGAAGGGCGGAATCGAAGTATAGTGTCGAACAAGTAGGTGTAACTGTTGAGTTCTATGGTGGCGAACTCAATGGAGTCAGTTATAGTGATCCTGCTACTGTGAAAAAATATGCTAGACGTGCTCAATTGGGTGAAATTTTTGAATTAGATCGTGCTACTTTGAAATCTGATGGTGTTTTTCGTAGCAGTCCAAGGGGTTGGTTTACTTTTGGACATGCTTCGTTTGCTCTGCTCTTCTTTTTCGGACACATTTGGCATGGTGCTAGAACCTTGTTCAGAGATGTTTTTGCTGGTATCGACCCAGATTTGGATGCTCAAGTAGAATTTGGAGCATTCCAAAAACTTGGAGATCCAACTACAAGAAGACAAGTAGTCTGATACAACATTGTTTTGTTCCTTTTGGACTTTATTTTCTTTTTGTGATTTGAATTTGACATAGGGAACCGGATAAATCTTGATTTGAATCGCTACTTTTTCTTTTACTCTTGTTCTTTCTTTTTCTTTATCCGAGAGACGATCCCCAATAAACAGGTATGAAAGCTATAATTGTAAACCACGATCAAATCCATGGAAGCATTGGTTTATACATTCCTCTTAGTTTCTACTTTAGGAATAATTTTTTTCGCTATCTTTTTTAGAGAACCACCTAAAGTTCCAACTAAAAAGATGAAATGATTTTTCATTATCTCAATTGAAGTAATGAGCCTCCCAATATTGGGAGGCTCATTACTTCAACTAGTCCCCATGTTCTTCGAATGGATCTCTTAGTTGTTGAGAGGGTTGCCCAAAAGCAGTATATAAGGCGTACCCAGTAAAACTTACAAGTAAACCAGATATAGAGATGGCAACTAGGGTTGCTGTTTCCATTATTATATAATTTCAAGACCAAAATGGATCTAGGATAAGATCATTTATTTACAGCGGAATGGTATACAAAGTCAACAGATCTCAATGAATAAAAAATAGGATTTATGGCTACACAAACTGTTGAGGGTAGTTCTAGATCTGGTCCAAGACGAACTACTGTAGGGAGTTTATTGAAACCATTGAATTCGGAATATGGTAAAGTAGCTCCTGGGTGGGGAACTACTCCTTTGATGGGTGTTGCAATGGCTCTATTTGCGATATTTCTATCTATTATTTTGGAGATTTATAATTCTTCCATTTTACTGGACGGAATTTCTATGAATTAGATTCACAAGAACCGACTAACTAGTTTTTCAATACAAAGTGAAGCATTTAGGTCTTAGATTTTTAGCCCATTCTATTTTGGTTTGGTAGTTCGACCGTGGAATTTCTTTTCTTCTGTATTTCCGGAATATGAGTGTGTGACTTGTTATAATTGATCCTATTGATAGTACAGAGAATGAGTCTGTCATCTTGATAGAGATGGTTTTACCCCGTCGGATATTTATTCTAGTATCTGGAGCACGGAATATATAAAATGGATTCTAAAGTATTAGAACTATGATTCATACTTAATATTTAGACCCCGCAACCGGACTTAAAAAATTTTTTCAAAGAGTTAGAAGTTATAATAAATCGAAAGATTTTTGATTCTTTCAAACTGTCGCTTATCCTTATTTTTATCAAAGGACAAGGGTTTCTTTGGATTTTTTTTTCATTATATCTATTCATTGAATAAGTGATGATCCAATAGTTCTTACTCAGGGAATTTTTGGAATTAGATTGAAGGTTTTATTGAATCATCGTGGTTTTGGTATGAATCCGCGGTTTTTTTTAATCGATTCATAGGGTCTTAACAAGAGAATTACTATCAATAATAAAGAAGACAGCAGTAAAGCTGCATTACACACAAAAAAAATAATACAAATCAAAGAAAAGAAAAAGTTAAGTAAATAGAATATTCAAGAGGCCAGTAACGATCAAGA